ATTAACCGGTAGAATAGAAAAAAGGATATAACTTTTTCTTTTTTTTTGTCCGCTATAGGAAACTAGAAATGAACGTTCCTTTTCATGATTCGGATTTATTCGCCATTGGCGGAACCAAAATATCGGATGCATCCATCGGTAGGGAATGGTGCGTGAGTTCATGATCAGATATCTGTATATAAATCCTATATAGACATAACCTAGTCTTTTTTTTCTAGAATCAGTCAAAGATATTGAAAAATAGATTGCTCTTGTAACTCAGAATGAACGGTTTCGGTGGAGAAGAGAAAATAAATAGCGATTTATTCCTATGGATATTCCTATGGGGCACGCAGGAGGAGGAAGAAGATTCAATCGACCCACAATATGTTGCGTGGTCCAAGGAAATTACGGATCTGCTTGCACAATTTCATTTATATCGAATCTTGCTATCAGTCTTAGTATCAGAATAGCTGATATAGTCATGATTCAATGGGTCAGGTCCACTTACTTTTTTTCTCCATTTCTCATTTTTCCGCTGGATTTGATCCTGATTGGAACAAGAGAGAAGTATGAATACTTTGGTAATTGCTACTTGGGTATCTAGAATATATATGTCCCAAGACAAAAAATCTGAATAACGAGAGTATATCCCTTAGTAACATAGTAGTCTTCCTAATGCCTAATGCGGGACATCCTATTATCATAATGAATAAACAAGTGTTCAACCCTATAACTCATTAGAACTTTGACAGGCAGTTCCCTTTTTTATACCATCTCTATCGGATGCGGAAAAATGACCATTGCAGCTTCATGGAAAAGCCCTTTATCGGATTTGAACCGATGACTTACGCCTTACCATGGCGTTACTCTACCGCTGAGTTAAAAGGGCCCGCCCGTTTAATTCCAAAATTTAGCCCACTAAGAATCTACTGGATATACCTGTACAATTATATCTTGTACAATTATATCTTGTATATATTGTATATAATATATACAATATACATATACAGATGGGGGCTCATTCAGGAACAATGAATAGTTAATTAAATACATATATAAATACATATATTAAATTAATATAATAGTAATATAACAGTCTATGTTTATTATATCTTAACGATGCGCGAATCAATGAGTGAAAATTAGAATGAATGGGTTTGACTTTTTCTGTCGGGCAAGACATCCCCTATACTCCATTATTTTGATTATGATTAGTTTGATTATGATTAGATTATATAATTAATCTTTGTTATATAAGAATTGTTATTCTTATATTATATAAGAATATATAATGAATGGTTCCTGAATGAACAATAGAGAAATTTTATTACATTAATATTATATGTATACGGAATCACGAAAGCACGAAAGGTTGTTCGTATCCTAGCATTCATTATATTGACAATTCCAAAAAACTACTCATACTATGAGTATAGTATGATGGCGATCGGGTGGGCGTGCCCCTATCGTCTAGCGGTTCAGGACATCTCTCTTTCAAGGAGGCAGCGGGGATTCGACTTCCCCTGGGGGTAGTAGGGTACGACGAAAGAAAAGTTGACCATGAATTATCAATAAACCGACAATTGATTCTTCCTGGGTCGATGCCCGAGCGGTTAATGGGGACGGACTGTAAATTCGTTGGCGATATGTCTACGCTGGTTCAAATCCAGCTCGGCCCAAGAATTCACCGATCCTTGAGGATGATATAACCAATCCGTACTCCAAAAATACATGATGATATGGAGGAATAAAGAGTCAACTTGATTCTATTTGTTCCTCCATGTTCTGATGTTTCTAACAATCTGGATCTATGAATTCTTTTAAGCCAATCCGAGAAATAAAATGTAAAACAATAAATAATGTAAGCTGTACACCTCATTTTCTTGGGATTGTAGTTCAATTGGTCAGAGCACCGCCCTGTCAAGGCGGAAGCTGCGGGTTCGAGCCCCGTCAGTCCCGCACCAACCTGGGATCCTATGAATCGATTGATTCATCTCTCCGCCTTCCGCGAAGGGGAGGAGACAAAGAGCAGTATCTAATTCCAGGTGGAAGGATCCTTATTTCACATTTATCATCGGGCAAGGTAAGCTCAATTACTAATTGAATTGGGGACAATCTCTTTATCTCGCCCAAATTGCACGCTGGATTCTCGATTTATACGTCTGAATCAAGGAAAGGAAGGAGGATACGGATACTAATAAAAGATCAATCAAAGATCCTGTCTTTCTGTTCTGGGGGTGGAGAATAGAAAATAGAACAAATAATGAGGACGACGGGTTATAGAAAGGAACGAAAGAGTAGAAAAATATGAGAAATTCAAAGGGATTCTTGGGTGGGGGTCAGAAATGCAATTTTTCGATTCAGTATGGATAAAAGATCTTCCTATGTTATACTATTCAATTCTCGACGATGAATTGATTTGATAGATCAGATATTGTTATTCATGATATTATAATCCGATTCAGTATCATCAGGATTTCATTAATCCCATTGAATTTCAAAATTATGGAGAAGGATTTCTCATCTCTATGGGATTAGATCCCGATTTCTTGCGAAGCAAAATAAAATTAAATTATGAGATTATGGAAGTAAATATACTCGCATTTATTGCTACTGCGCTGTTCATTCTAGTTCCTACTGCTTTTTTACTTATCATCTACGTAAAAACAGTCAGTCAAAATGATTAATTTGAATGAAACTTGAGTTAGTCTTATTTTATTAGTTTAGTTCTTTTAAAAATGATTCAATAAATGAAAGAAAGGGATTACAATTCCAAGTCTTAAATGAAATGAGCAGACTGGATTGAATCCGCGGTATATGTATCCAATAGATGAGATAGTACGGTGGGGAGAACTATATGAACCTTTCTACCGTACTATCTATTGTGTGAAGATATGGAATATGGAATTGATAGAGATCAATTTACAATCAATCTACAATACAATATGTATCTACATACATGTGGATGCAAATCCATAAATTCATTATCACATATTATAATATATATATATATAGATTCAAATAGCACTCCCATTCCATCTCTTCGCTCCACCCATCCATTCGTTTTTATTTTGATGAATCCGAAATAATCTAAGTTAATAACTTAATTGTAATTGCTCTAATTCATAGGTTTCTCTTTAATTAAGTTAATAACTTTCATAATGATAATCAGTAATCAGGATAGATTTTTGTTTGATTAAATTAAGATTTAGAACTAAATTTTTTAACTATTGCGAAAGAGTGGAGGAGTAGTATGCGCATATACAAAAGAAAGGCAAGTAATTTTTTTTAGAATGCAATTCCGAAGAAAAAGAAATAATTGTGAATTGGATGATCTGTACTAGACGATCCAAGGAGTTCTATGGTAAGTTATTCGTATCTGGAAAAGGGGTAGTAGACCTTTTTTCATGCTTGAACCCTGATGGTGAGGCGATAAAGCATAAATAAAATGCCAGGAGTCTAAGGTAAGTATATGTGGATCACCGGGCGCTCTTCTTTTCTTATGCGTAGCCTCTCCAAGGTTAGGTTGCCCACAGTATAAAGTTGTATCTACTCTAGAACGACTCCCCCTTTGAACAGTAAAGAGGGAAAGAAATCAAATAGGGATTGTTGCTCCTCATTGTAATATCCATTATGATGTTAATGTTATGGTAAGAAAGAACGGGTTCATCAAAATGAAATGGAATATTTTGGAGGAATAGAATAAATTTGATTGGAAAAAATCAATTTTCTATCATTATCAGGGGAGTTGCTTTGATTTTCAAAATACGAACGCGGGAATAATTGAGATAGCGGATCCAAAGGTTAAATTCAAATTAAAGGTAATTAATTACTAAATTTCTGTGGAATTTTGAGATGGAAGATATGTTTATTTAAACATAAAACGATTTAATTATGAAATTAAACAATTGATACAAGCTGATTACTCAACTCAATTACACTCAATTAGTAGTACCCTTAGAGTCCACTTCTTCCCCATACTACGAGTGAAAGGGAAAACGTAAAAACTACCATTAAAGCAGCCCAAGCGAGACTTACTATATCCATGTGAATCATGCCCCCTATCTCGATGAATATAAAGGAATTGTTACATTATTGATCCCTAAAATAATAATAGGGGAATTGGTGGTGCAGAGTCAAAAAAATGAGATTATGACTTAAAGCTATTGACAAACCGATCCAATGGATCCGCTTGTAACAAGTATATATTTCCTATATAGGATTGATTTGTGGTGAGGAAGAATTGAATTAAGCACAAGCGCAACAGATACACGTTACCCATTGGAAGTATCAAGGGGATGTTACTAGGGGAATGGAACATGTCGTAATAGTAAGATCTATTCTTTGTTTTGTTGCGTTTCATAGGGAAAATATATCTACATATATACCATCAATCAAGATGGATAACTGTCTCTCCCTAAGCTAAACCTTACGTATCTCTGTTTCTGTGAAACAATCGGTAGACACCCTATTACATTGCTACATTGCGGGGGTTACCACAGAAAAATTCTTTTTTACTTTCTTCTATAGGGGCCAGTTAACCATTCACTATTGAATGACTGGCTGAGCACTGAAATCCTATCGCGAGTACGGCCTGTATACAAAGTATCTTCAGCCCTCTCCACAACCCCTAGGATTCCCCCGTGGCGAATCCAAGCGAGATCTAATTCACGACTGAATCAGGAGACCCTACAGTGGGCATTGGTAGGGTACTGGTAGGGTATGGTAATTAGGAAAGATTGATAGTTATAGTCTTTCCTATAAGTCAACCCCCCCTGGATCCTCGGAGCAAAGATTTACAGCCCTTCTTTCATAGAACCCGCGTATTTTGAAGCTGATTCTGAAGATAAATAAAGTATCAACAGTTCTTTTCGTCCACCGGGCAAGAATCAGGCCAGTTATATCAGCGAAGCAGGATTCCGAGCCATTTGTTGTGTTGATCAGGCGACACCCGGATTTGAACTGGGGAGAAAGGATTTGCAGTCCCCCGCCTTACCACTCGGCCATGCCGCCAAAAA